AAAATCATCCTATATATAAGAATATAAGAATCCATAAATTGCAATAGAAATAATATATAATATAATATATATTATATATTAATAATCCATAAATTGCAATAGAAATATTCTATATTATATAATATATATATAATAATTCAAAAATTGCAATATAAATGAAATATTCTATATTATATATTAAGGATCCATAAATTGCAATATAAATTGCATATATAATAATTCAAAAATTGCAATATAAATTGCATATAGATTCTATATTAAGAATCTATAAATTGCAACAAAAAACAAAAACAGGAGGTTTTTTATGATTTTTCAATCTTTTCTACTAGGTAATCGAGTAGGTAATCTGGTATCCTTATGCATGAAGATAATCAATTCGGTCGTTTAAGAATCTATAAATTGCAACAAAAAACAAAAACAGGAGGTTTTTTATGATTTTTCAATCTTTTCTACTAGGTAATCGATCTTTTCTACTAGGTAATCGAGTAGGTAATCTGGTATCCTTATGCATGAAGATAATCAATTCGGTCGTTGTGGTCGGACTCTATTATGGATTTCTGACCACATTCTCCATAGGGTCCTCTTATTTCTTCCTTCTCCGAACTCGGGCTGTGGAAGCAGGAACCGAGAAGAGGGTAGCAGCAACAACTGGTTTTATTATGGGACAGCTCATGATGTTCATATCGATCTATTATGCGCCTCTGCATCTAGCATTGTGTAGACCTCATACAATAACTGTCTTAGCTCTACCATATCTTTTGTTTCATTTCTTCTTGAACAATACCAGACACTCTTTTGATTATAGATCTACTACCCCAAACTTAATGCGTACCCCAAAGTTAATGCGTAATCTCAGCATTCAATGTGTATTCCTTAATAATGTAATTTTTCAATTATTCAACTCTTTTTTTTTACCAAGTTCGACGTTACCCAGATTAGTCAACATTTATATGTTTCGATGCAACAACAAGATGTTATTTGTAACAAGTAGTTTTGTTGGTTGGTTAATTGGTCACATTTTATTCATGAAATTGCTTGGATTGGTATCAGTCTGGATAATGCAAAATTTTGCATCGACTATTAGATTAGTATTAGTCAATAGACGACGATATTCTCTTAGACCTAAACAGACGTTCTACAGGATAACTTATTCTAAGAAGTTCCTGAGAGATTATTTGTATAAGAACCTTGCGGAGGAATTTATACATTGGATATCTCGGATCTTTACTATTCTCTTATTTAGTATCTGTGTCTACTGTTTAGGCAGAATGCCGTCACTCATTTTGCCTACGAAACTGGGAAAATACAGAAGAAAACCAAAACTGAGCGACAAAGGAATAACAATAGAAGGAGGGTCGGGAAGTCAAATTGAAGTAACAATAAAAGGAAGGCCGGAAAGTGAAAAAAGAATAATAGAAAGGGTGAAAAGTGCAAAAAGACTAAGAGAAGAAAGGGCGCAAAGGGAAAAAATAATAAGAGAAGAAAGGGCGAAAAGGGAAAAAATAATAAGAGAAGAAAGGGCGAAAAGGGAAAAAAGAAGAAGAAGGAAACTCTTCCACAAATACCTTGGGAAATTCTTCCACAAAAAGAAACTCTTCCACATTATGAAACTCTTCCGCAAAAGGAGAATCTTCGACATTATGAAACTCTTCCGCAAAAGGGGAATCTTCTACTTTGTGAAAAGCTTCCGCAAAAGGAAACTCTTATACTTCTACCGTGGGGAAGTCCTCAGCGAAAGGGAATTCTTACGCAAAAGGAACTCTTTAATAAAAGGAAACTCTTCCACAAAAGGAAACTCTTCCACAAAAGGAAAGTCTTCCACAAAAGGAAAGTCTTCCACAAAAGGAAAGTCTTCCACAAAAGGAAAGTCTTCCACAAAAGGAAAGTCTTCCACAAAAGGAACTCTTCTACAAAAGGAACTCTTCCACAAAAGGAAACTTCGACTTGATCTTGATCAAAGATTCATACCTCTTCTTTTCGATCCTAAACGCTGGAATCGCCCACTTCGCTACATAAAAAATCGTGAATTTGAATATGCTGTACGCGATGAAACGTCACAATACTTCTTTGGCACATGCCGAAGTGATGGAAAACAAAGAATTTCTTTTACCTACCCATTCGGTTTGTTAAAGTTTTTGAAACTACTAAAAAGAAGTATATCTTGGTATACAAGAGAGAAAACCCCCCAGAATGAATTTACCAATCATTGGGTTTTGCCCCACAACATAAAAGGGAATAATCTAAACAAGGAATTTAGAAATAGAATTGAAGCTCTAGACAAGAAATTGCCTTTTCAAGATATACTTGAAACAAGAATTCGATTGTGTAATGATGATACTAAAGATGATACTAAAAACGAATATTTTCCCAAAGAGTATGATCCTTTCTTAAAGGGGACCTCTCGGTTAACATGGAGAAAAGGGTTTTCACCTAAACCTGAAAAGTCGATACAAAGTGTAAATGTAAGAGAAAGTTTGGGTAGAAATCGAATTTACATGATGCTTTTGCCAGATCCTAACTCCCGAAAATTTAAAGCGAGCCCGTATGGATTTGCTAAAAGACTATTAGCAGAAATTGAAAGACAAAAGGACTCAATGGAAAGGGAAGGTCTGCAAAAATATTATGAGAAAATAAAAGCTAACCAGCGAGCAATAATTAAAATAGTCCCGCGATGGTCATACAAACTAGTCTCCTATATAGCACTAGAATCAAAAGATATATTCATAGACGAGCCACCAGAATATCGCGGATTAGGGTCTAAAATTTCCGACAGATACGCCATACGTTCCGTTTTTTTTACTTATAACGATAATGATGCAGCTATTGATGGTCCTATATATCCAAATAAAAAGATTAGTAAAGAGATGAAAAAATTCCAACAAAACGAATTGTCTTTCGTGCGCTATTTAGAAGGACCGGACTTTGAGCGAGAACTAATTCAAAGTGCTATGCGCTCTCTAAGGCGTAAAGTTGTCATTTTTGAAGCGTTTCAAAGAAACCCGAATTCTCTCCTTTTTTTGGACAGAATCCGAAGATTCTACGACTTTCTGTTTGATATATTGTTTGATATATCCGAAATCATTAAAACCATTAAAGTAATTTTTACAAATTGGGCAGGTAAGGGAGTACAATCCAAAAATGTGGAGTATATAGACGAAAAAACAAAGATAGACGAAGAAATAAAAAATAAAAAAAAGGAAGCGATGAGGGAAGTGGAGAAAAAAACGTTGGAGAAGGAAAAAGAGGAAGAATTCCGGGAGTACATCTCGGAACAATGGGATACCAATCTAGGTGGGCACGACATAAGGAGCTTCCTGTTACTAATTCAATCTAATCTTAGAAAATATCTTCTATTGCCCTCATTGATAATAGCCAAAAATATTGGACGTATGCTATTATTGCAAGCTCCTGAATGGGATGAGGATATAAAAGAATTGAAGCAAGAAATGCATGTTATATGTACTCATAATGGTGTCCCATTACCGGAAACAGAGCTTCCGGAAGGTTGGTGGAGAGAGGGTATTCAGATAAAAATCCTATTTCCTTTCCGTCTAAAACCTTGGCACAAATCTAAACTACGATCCTCCGATAAAAATCTAATGAAAAAGGAAAAAGATTATTTTGTTTTTTTAACAGTTTTCGGACAGGAAACTAACTGTCCCTTTGGTTCTCCCATATACCAATATTCCAATTTATATTCCTTTTTTATGCCCATTTTTAAGGAACTGAAAAGAAAAATAATAAAATTAGCAAGAAGAAGAAAAAGGTTCTATTTATTAACTCTAAGAGCTTTAAAAAGAAAAGGATTTTTCAAATTAAAGCAAATTAGCTTAAAAAAAGTATCTGAATCGAATGAAATTAAAAACAAAAAAGATTCTAGAATCGACAATCAAATACAAAAAATTCAAGAATCATTTAATCTAATTCAATCTACAAATTGGACAAATTATTCAATGACAGAAAAAAAAAAGAAGGATTTTATTGATAGAACAAGGACAATCCGAAATCAAATAGAAGAAATGACAAAAGATAAAAAAAAAAGAATCTCAGAGGTATATATTAGTCCTACCAAAAAAAGTTATAATGCTAAAAGGTTTGAATCACCAAGAAATTTTTTTCAAATATTAAAAAGAAGATATGTCCGATTAATTTATCAATTAGATTGTTTTATAAAAATTTTCGTTCAAAGAATATACATATATATAATTCTTAATATTGCCAGACTCAATACACAAGTTTTAGTTTTTCTTCAATCCATAAAAAAAATTATGGATAAACCCATTAATAAAGCAAATAAAGAAAGGTTTAATAGAAAAATTAAAAATCCAATCCACTCGATTTCAACCTTAAAAAGGTCAACTGATAGTATTAGAAATATGAAAAATTCACATAGTTTTTGTGACTTATCCTCTTTTTCACAAGCATATGTATTTTACAAATTATCACAAACCCAACCTAGTAACTTGGATAAATTCAAATCTCTTTTTCAATATCGGGGAATACCTTTTTTTATTAAGACTGAAATAAAGGATTCTTTGGAAACACAAGCAATAATTCCTTCTAAATTAAAGAAAGTTCCGATTTTTCAAATGAATGAATGGTCAATAATTCTCTACTCGTTGAAACTCCAATCTAATTTTTCATTTGGGGGACAAACTTTTTTTATTAGCATTAATATAGGGGAGATTTTGAAAAGACTAGGAATAATTCCTTTTAACTTAAGTCATACGAAACTTCCGAGTGATGAAATGAATGAATGGAAAAACTGGTTAAAGGGACATTATCAATACGATTTATCTCGTATTAGGTGGTCTGGATTAATAGCACAAAAGTGGAGAAATAGGGTGAATCTGCGTCGTATGGCTAAAAATCCAAATTTCAAATGGGATTCATATGAAAAAATTCAGTCCAAAAACCAAAAAGATAATTTTCAAAAAAACTCTAGATATGATCTTTTAGCATATAAATCTATTAATTTGAATTATGAAGAAAATAAGAAGGACTCCTCTATTTCTAGATCGAGTTTTCAAGTACAAGTAAAAAAGAACAAAGATATTTCTTATAATTCCAACACACATAAACAAAATTTTTTTGATAAATGGTGGAGTATCCTTGTTTCTAATTATGGCGATATTAGATATATGGAAAAAAATACCGCTAGAAAATATGTTGATTGGAAAATTCTCAAATTTGATCTTAGAAAAAAAGTCACTATTGAGTCCTGCATCAATGAGTCCTGCATCAAAATTGATACCAAAGGTGATCAAATTACTAAAAATTTTCAAATAATTGATAAAATGGATCTTACGCTTCCGCAAAATCTCAAAAGAAATTCACCAAAACCTACAAACACTTTTTTTGATTGGCAGGGAATGAATGAAGAAATACTAAATCGTCCCCCTTCGGCTCTGGGACTTTGGTTCTTCCCAGAATTTGTGATACTTTCAAATCTATATAAAAACCAACCATGGATTATACCAAGTAAAGTACTTCTTTTAAATGGTAATCTAAATAAAAACATCGAAGCAAACCTAATTAAAGAAGAAGATGCAGAAGGGTACCGTCTAAGATTTAAACAAGAAGAAGAAGATCCAGAAGCGTACTTTACAGGATTGAGGCAGAGAGGTTCACTTTTGAAGTTGCATAAAAAAGAGCGGGACAGGAACCCACCAGAGAAGGTAAGCTATAGGTTCTACCTACAACGTTATTTATATTGTCAAGTGGGATGGGGCTCTGATGATTTGGAGGAAACACTGATGTCAAATATCGAACTATTTAGTCTCCTGCTTAAAGTAAGGAATCCACAAAGAATTGTTCTATCCTCGATTCCAAGAGAAAGACTTTTTGTGGACTTACTGGATAAGAGGGAGTATGGAAGTGTCTTTTGTGGATCAGTGCTCAAAAAGGGGATCTTTATTATCGAACATCCCCGTCTGTCTGTAAAAAAAGATGGACAATTTTTGATGTATCAAATCCTAAGTATTTCATTGGTTCATAAGAGTAAGCACCCAACTAATCAAGGATATCGAGAACAAACCTATGTTGATAAGAATGATTTGAATTTACTTGTTCCCGAAAACATTTTATCGCATAGACGTCGGAGAGAGTTGAGAATTCTACTTTCTTTCACTTCAAAGAATAGGAATAAAGATCCAATATTTGGGACTGAGGACAACTCCAGTCAATCTTTGGACAAAGGGAATCGTCTTGATAAAGATAAGAATGAATTAATGAAATTAAAGTTTTTTCTTTGGCCTAGTTATCGATTAGAAGATTTAGCTTGTATGAATCGGTATTGGTTTGATACGAATAACGGCAGTCGTTTCAGTATGTTAAGGATACATCTGTATCCGCGGTTGAAAAAAAGTTGATAGACCCTTTTTCCTATATATGCTATACCTTATAGGAGGTATATGAAAGTAAGGAGATTCACACATGCCCCGTCTTCCATGCCATTCTAATATACGATACAACGACTAAAACGCGGAGGCATCAATTAGACCTAAAATGGGGAATCTTCCCCATTTTAGGTCTAATTGATGCCATGCAAAAATGAACCCCCCTTTTTCTTTTTCAGAATAAAAATTTTTAATTTAATTTAAACCCGGATGAATTAATATAAGTTGATAAAATTAGGAATCCGTAAAGAAATTCAGATTATTAGATTCCATATATAAATAAAGAAAACATTTCACTTACTAGCATTATTATTACTCATCGATCAAATCCATATCTGTAAAAGTGGAAGAGGGAGAATCCTTTATGGTAAAAAATGAATTCATTTCGGTTATTTCTGAAGAAGAAAAGAGAGGGTCGGTTGAATTTCAAGTATTCAGTTTTACCAATAAAATACGGAGACTTACTTCACATTTGGAAGTACACAAAAAAGACTATTTATCTCAGAGAGGGCTGCGAAAAATTTTAGGAAAACGTCAACGGCTGTTAGCTTATTTGGAAAAAAAAAATAGAGTACGTTATAAAGAATTAATTGGTCAGTTGAGTATTAGAGAGACAAAAACTCGTTAATTGGAAGAATCATTTTCGTTTTAAGTACTCTTATTTTATTTTGGATAAACTTCTTTTCACTTTCAGCAATTCATGGAAGAATGAATGGGTAAAAACTTATGACTCTACCGGCTACAAGAAAAGACCTCATGATAGTCAATATGGGTCCTCATCACCCATCAATGCATGGGGTTCTTCGACTCATCGTTACTCTAGACGGTGAAGATGTTATTGACTGTGAACCGATATTGGGTTATTTACACAGGGGAATGGAGAAAATTGCGGAAAATCGCACAATTATACAATATTTGCCTTATGTAACACGTTGGGATTATTTAGCTACTATGTTCACAGAAGCAATAACTGTAAATGGGCCCGAACAATTAGGAAATATTCAAGTACCTAAAAGAGCTAGTTATATCAGAGTCATTATGTTGGAGTTGAGTCGTATAGCTTCCCATTTGTTATGGCTTGGCCCCTTTATGGCAGATATTGGTGCCCAGACCCCTTTCTTCTATATTTTTCGAGAAAGGGAATTGATATATGACCTATTCGAAGCTGCTACTGGTATGCGAATGATGCATAATTATTTTCGTATCGGAGGACTAGCTGCAGATCTACCTCATGGCTGGATAGATAAATGTTTGGATTTTTGTGATTACTTTTTAACGGGGGTTGCTGAATATAAAAAGCTTATTACACGGAATCCTATTTTTTTAGAACGAGTTGAGGGTGTGGGCATTATTGGCGGAGAAGAGGCATTAAATTGGGGTTTATCAGGACCAATGCTACGGGCTTCCGGAATCAAATGGGATCTTCGTAAAGTTGATCATTATGAGTGTTATGATGAATTTGATTGGGAAGTTCAATGGCAAAAAGAAGGGGATTCATTAGCTCGTTATTTAATACGAATCGGCGAAATGACAGAATCCATCAAAATTATACAACAGGCTCTGGAAGGAATTCCAGGAGGACCCTCTGAGAATTTAGAAATACGACGTTTTGATCGAGCAAAAGATCACGAATGGAATGATTTTGAATATCGATTTATTAGTAAAAAGCCTTCTCCAACCTTTGAATTGGCGAAACAAGAACTTTATGTAAGAGTTGAAGCCCCAAAAGGAGAATTGGGAATTTTTCTGATAGGAGATCAGAGTGTTTTTCCTTGGAGATGGAAAATTCGCCCGCCGGGTTTTATCAATTTGCAAATTCTTCCTCAGTTAGTTAAAAGAATGAAATTGGCTGATATTATGACAATATTAGGTAGCATAGATATCATTATGGGAGAAGTTGATCGTTAAAAATGATAATTGATACAACCGAAATACAAGCTATCCATTCTTTTTCCAGATTGGAATCCTTAAAAGGGGTCTATGGGATTATATGGATACTTGTCCCGATTTTGACTCTTGTATTAGGAATCACAATAGGCGTACTCGTAATTGTTTGGTTAGAAAGAGAAATATCTGCAGGGATACAACAACGTATTGGACCTGAATACGCCGGCCCCTTAGGCATTCTTCAAGCTGTAGCAGATGGTACCAAATTACTTTTCAAAGAGAACCTTCTTCCATCTAGAGGGGATGGTCGTTTATTCAGTATCGGACCGTCCCTCGCAGTCATATCCATTTTACTAAGTTATTCAGTAATTCCTTTTGGATACCACATTATTTTAGCTGATCTTGGTATTGGTGTTTTTTTATGGATCGCTATTTCAAGCATTGCACCTGTTGGACTTCTTATGTCGGGATATGGATCAAATAATAAATATTCCTTTTTAGGTGGTCTACGGGCTGCTGCTCAATCAATTAGTTATGAAATACCATTAACTTTATGTGTATTATCAATATCTCTACGTGTGATTCGGTGAAATACAAAATTTTTCCTAGTTCTTTTCTTTCGAATAAGAGGGTTAAAAAAAGATTTTTCATTTTTTAGTCATCATTTGGGTTAATGAACTAAAGCAGATAGTTATATGAGTGAAAGAAAACGGCTTCCAAATTTGCAGTAAAAAGATTAAGTCTCGTTTCCTATGTACAAGAATTAAGTAAAGGTAAATATAAGCAGTAGAGACTGGTTACCCCAAGATTGGTTGCTTAGTTATCATCACTTGAAGCGGGTTTAAACGGGAGATTGAACTGAGTGGATGGTTAGAAAGACAAAAATACACAAAGGATTAGTAGTGGATATTCTCTAAATTATTCACGAGGATATTTCGGTACATAAATGGAATTCGAATTGGGACTTGAAGTTTGTAGAAATGATCAAGAAGTACTGCCCACGATTCCGACCCAGAGTATGCTCCTATCCACTGATTAAGTAAATAACTATCCAGAACGAAGTAATCTCTGATTTTGATTAAAATCCCTTTTTATGAGAAAGGAGAATAGGAACGAAATCAAATCGAATAATTCCAAAAAAAAAAAAGATCCTTGTTTTTCTTCTTTTTTCCTATATCTTTTCGTTAGTTAGAAAGATAAAACTCTTGGGACAATTCATAAATTAATGGAATGCCTAATTCTTTATTCGTAATTCAAAATGATAGGTTGAAATATCTATGTGATGTTGTTGCAAAAAGGTTTTTATTCAAGAATTAAATTAAGTTTTTGATCAACGAACAGAAATGACATTCTTAAAATTAAAAGATGAGATTAATTCCGAAGCACCTTTTTAAATATCTATTTAAAAAATATAGCAAACAGAATTCCGTTGGTCTAATTTGGGAACTTAGGATAAGTTTTCACTCTATCCTACAAAATGAAATATCAAGATAAAGATAAATAATACTCAAATGCCCTTAGATTTATTTGTGACCTTTGAGGAGCCGTATGAGATGAAAATCTCATGTACGGTTCTGTAATAGTGATGAGAACAGCGATGTTCTAATCGACTATGATTATCTAACAGTTCAAGTACAGTTGATATAGTTGAAGCACAGTCAAAATATGGTTTTTGGGGGTGGAATTTATGGCGTCAACCTATAGGGTTTATCATTTTTCTAATTTCTTCTCTAGCCGAGTGCGAAAGATTACCTTTTGATTTACCAGAAGCCGAAGAAGAACTAGTAGCAGGGTATCAAACCGAATATTCAGGTATAAAATTTGGTTTATTTTACGTTGCTTCATATCTGAATCTACTAGTTTCTTCATTATTTGTAACAGTTCTTTACTTAGGAGGTTGGAATCCTTCGATTCCGTACATATTTGTTCCTGAAATTTTTAACATAAATAAAGTAGGTAAAGTTTTTGGAACAACAATCAGCATCTTCAGTACATTAGCTAAAACTTATTTGTTTTTGTTTATTCCTATTGCAACAAGATGGACTTTACCAAGGCTGAGAATGGACCAACTATTAAATCTTGGATGGAAATTTCTTTTACCTATTTCTCTAGGTAATCTATTATTAACAACTTCGTCCCAACTTCTTTCACTGTAAAGGATTACAAAAGGATTACAGTATTCTATATTCAACACTTATCTCAAACAAGAGAAAGAAACAAGCCTACAATTTTCTTATTTATACACATTCACGATATGTTCCCTATGGTAACTGAATTCATGAATTATGGTCAACAAACAATACGAGCTGCCAGGTACATCGGCCAAGGTTTCATTATTACCCTGTCTCATGCGAATCGTTTACCGATAACTATTCAATACCCCTACGAAAAACTAATCACATCGGAACGTTTCCGAGGTCGAATCCACTTTGAATTTGATAAATGCATTGCTTGTGAAGTGTGCGTTCGTGTATGTCCTATAGATCTACCCGTTGTAGATTGGAAATTGGAAAGTGATATTCGAAAGAAACGATTGTTTAATTACAGTATTGATTTTGGAATCTGTATATTTTGTGGTAATTGCATTGAGTATTGTCCAACAAATTGTTTATCAATGACTGAAGAATACGAACTTTCGAGTTATGATCGTCACGAATTGAATTATAATCAAATTGCTTTGGGTCGCTTACCAACGTCAGTAATTGATGATTACACAATTCGAACAATTTTGAATTCGCCTCAAATACAAGTAAAAAATAGCTAAATCTCTCAATTCAAAAAAATTACTAATTAGTAATTCAATTTAAAATAAAATGAATTTATTAATTGAAATTAAGTTAAAGTTGAAAAGTATCATAAAGATAAAAAAATAAAGTTACTTCGTTTTTCCTGGTCAGATCAATAAAGTCATGAAATATTTTGATTTCTAAATTATTTTGAATTTTGAAATGGATTTACCCGGGTCAATACATGATTTTCTTTTAGTCTTTTTGGAATTGGGTCTGATCTTAGGAAGTATAGGAGTGGTATTACTTCCCAATCCAATATATTCTGCCTTTTCGTTAGGATTGGTTCTTGTTTGTATATCTTTATTCTATATTCTATTGAGTTCCTATTTTGTAGCTGCTGCGCAATTACTTATTTACGTAGGGGCTGTAAATGTTTTAATTCTTTTTGCTGTGATGTTCATGAATGGTTCAGAATATTACAAAGATTCTCACCCTTGGACTGTTGGGCATGGAGTTACTTCGATGGTTTGTACAAGTCTTTTTATTTCACTAATTACTACTATTCTAGATACGTCATGGTACGGGATTATTTGGACTACAAGATCAAACCAGGTTCTAGAACAAGATTTGATAAACAACAGTCAACAAATTGGAATTCATTTATCAACAGATTTTTTTATTCCATTTGAACTCATTTCAATAATTCTTTTAGTTGCTTTAATAGGTGCAATTACTCTAGCTCGTCAATAAAAAATCAGCAATTCAAATATTGGTTGTTATATGGGATTCAATCTAATTGATTGAATTGTTATTTAGATTGAAATGAATAAGATTGATAAGGAGTTCCTTAATGATGCTTGAACATGTACTTATTTTGAGTTCCTGTTTATTTTCTATCGGTATCTATGGATTGATCACAAGTCGAAATATGGTTAGAGCCCTTATGTGTCTTGAACTTATATTGAATGCAGTTAATATAAATTTTGTAACATTTTCTGATTTTTTTGATAATCGTCAATTAAAGGGAGATATTTTCTCAATTTTTGTTATAGCTATTGCAGCCGCTGAAGCAGCTATTGGACTGGCTATTGTTTCATCAATTTTTCGTAATCGAAAATCAACTCGTATTAATCAATCGAATTTGTTGAATAAGTAGTATTAATCATGGGAATTCGAATATTCCTAAATAAATTCGAATTCCCATGTTAAGGTATAATCTTGTCTGCAAAAACATAAGAAATCAAAGTATTTTGGCCCTTCCTCTTATACTAAACTTTTATAATAAACCAATCCAGAAGTCAATTGATTAGAAAAATTCTGATAACTCATTGATTCGCCTGGTATCTAAATATAGGATTTGTTTATAAGCTTACTAGGTAGAAAATCAATGACGTTCAAAATTGTATAGATCCCATGTCACATTCAGTAAAGATTTATGATACATGTATAGGATGTACTCAATGTGTCCGAGCCTGCCCGACCGATG